TTCTCTAGGTAATCTATTATTAACAACTTCTTCCCAACTTCTTTCACTGTAAAAAAAAAATACTTCTATATTCACGACTTGTCTCAAACCAGAGAAAGAAACAAGTATCCTATTTTTTATAGATATTCACGATATGTTCCCTATGGTAACTGAGTTCATGAATTATGGCCAACAAACAGTACGAGCCGCAAGGTATATTGGTCAAGGTTTCATGATTACCTTATCACACGCGAATCGTTTACCTGTAACTATTCAATACCCCTACGAAAAATTGATCACGTCCGAGCGTTTCCGTGGCCGAATCCACTTTGAATTTGATAAATGCATTGCTTGTGAAGTATGTGTTCGCGTATGTCCTATAGATCTACCCGTTGTTGATTGGAAATTGGAAACTGATATTAGAAAGAAACGATTGCTTAATTACAGTATTGATTTCGGAATATGTATATTTTGTGGTAATTGCGTTGAGTATTGTCCAACAAATTGTTTATCAATGACTGAAGAATATGAACTTTCTACTTATGATCGTCACGAATTGAATTATAATCAAATTGCTTTGGGTCGGTTACCAATGTCAGTAATTGACGATTACACAATTCGAACAATTTTAAATTTGCCTGAAATAAAAACTTAAGAACTCGTTTTGATCTAGTTTAATAATAATTAATTAAGAATTAATTAAGAACTAGTCTAAAAAAGTAGAGTTACCTCTTTTTCCTGACCGGGTCAATAAAGTTATGAAAGATTTTGATTTATTTATCTCTTATTTTATATATAATGGATTTACCTGGACTAATACATGATTTTCTTTTAGTCTTTCTGGGATTGGGTCTTATATTAGGGGGTCTGGGAGTAGTATTACTTCCCAATCCCATTTATTCTGCCTTTTCGTTGGGATTGGTTTTTGTTTGTATATCTTTATTCTATATTCTATCGAACTCACATTTTGTAGCCGCTGCGCAGCTCCTTATTTACGTAGGAGCCGTAAATGTTTTAATCATTTTTGCTGTGATGTTCATAAATGGTTCAGAATATTCCAAAGATTTCCATCTTTGGACCGTGGGAGATGGAGTAACTTCTGTGGTCTGTACAAGTATTTTTGTTTCACTAATTACTACTATTTCAGATACGTCATGGTACGGGATTATTTGGACTGCAAAAGCAAACCAGATTATCGAGCAAGATCTGATAAGTAATAGTCAACAAATTGGGATTCATTTATCAACAGATTTTTTTCTTCCGTTTGAATTTATTTCAATAATTCTTTTAGTTGCGTTAATCGGCGCAATTGCTGTAGCTCGTCAATAATACTCTTTCGAAACGAAATGGAAAAACCTTTTTATGAGCTATCACATGCATTTTATTTTTCTATTTGACGTTGTATATAAAATAGAAATTCTTTATTAGTTCGATCTATTCCCACTATATTCCTTTATTCTATATTCTATTCTATTACTCGTTATCGTTACTAGTCAATCCAATTGGTTAAAATGTTGTTCATATTGAAATGAATCGCGATTGATAAGGAGTTGGTTGATGATGCTCGAACATGTACTTGTTTTGAGTGCCTATTTATTTTCTGTCGGTCTATATGGATTGATTACAAGTCGAAATATGGTTAGGGCGCTTATGTGTCTTGAGCTTATATTAAATGCCGTTAATCTCAATTTTGTAACATTTTCTGATTTTTTTGATAGTCGTCAATTAAAAGGAGCCATTTTCTCCATTTTTGTTATAGCTATTGCAGCTGCTGAAGCTGCTATTGGACTCGCTATTGTTTCATCAATTTATCGTAACAGAAAATCAACTCGTATAAATCAATCTAATTTGTTGAATAAGTAATACTTTTTTATAATATAAAATAAATTAGAATTTTCATCAATTAAAATTTCAAAAATTAATTCAAATTAGCATGTCTGCCACGTAAGGTATGATCGTGTTATCACAAAATAAAGTAAAGATAATAAATCAAAGTAGTTTGGCACTGTCAATCCAGAAGTAGATTAATAAAAAAACTCGAGGAACTCATCGATTCATCTAGTACTAGTATTTAAATATATAATTCATTTATCAATTTACTAGATTGAAACTTTATCACGTTCAAAAATGGATAGATCCAATGTCGCATTCAGTAAAGATTTATGATACATGTATCGGGTGTACTCAATGTGTCCGAGCCTGTCCCACGGATGTATTAGAAATGATACCCTGGGATGGATGTAAAGCCAAACAAATAGCATCTGCTCCAAGAACGGAGGATTGTGTCGGTTGTAAGAGATGTGAATCCGCCTGCCCAACAGATTTCTTGAGTGTTCGAGTTTATTTATGGCATGAAACAACCCGCAGCATGGGTATAGCTTATTAATACGTTACAGAAACCCGAGTCCATTTTTTTTTTTACCGCCAAAACCAGTGCCAATAAATCAAATATTTTTTGGCACTGGTTTTTTTGGTCCAAGCGTATCTTGTCTTTACCACGAACAAATTTCCTTGGTTAACA